CTTTCATTATTATTCATTCTTAATAAACTAAAATTCTTGTTAATTCCTTTTGAAGACCCCTTACCCCATAGAGATATGGAATAGAAAGAAGTATTTTGATTGCCACTATAATTTTGAAAATGAACATTTAAATGACCTTCAAACGTAAGTAAATAGATGCGAAACATATAAAATGCGGTTAATCCTGCGGTAGCCCAAGCTATTATTGCGAAAATTGGCGAATACAACCAACTATCATTAAGAATTTCATCTTTTGACCAAAAACAAGCAAGAGGCGGAATACCACAAAGAGAAAGTGTACCTAATAAAAAAGAGGTTTTAGTAATCGGTACATGTTTTGTTAAACCACCCATAAAAACCATATTCTGACTTTTATCCGGAGAATAGCCAACAACAGTTTCCATTGAATGAATAATGGACCCAGACCCTAAAAATAATAATGCTTTGGAATAAGCATGAGTAATCAAATGAAATAAAGCACTTCGATAAGACCCCATTCCTAGAGCTAACATCATATAACCCAATTGAGACATTGTCGAATAGGCTAAACCCCTTTTAATGTCTTTTTGAGCAAGAGCTAAAGTAGCTCCTAATAATAATGTGATTATGCCTATCAACGAGATTAAATTCATTATATAGGGTATAACCATGAAAAGAGGGAGAAGGCGAGCTACAAGAAAGATCCCCGCTGCTACCATAGTAGCAGCGTGTATAAGAGCCGAAATAGGAGTGGGTCCCTCCATAGCATCGGGTAACCACACATGAAGGGGAAATTGTGCAGATTTAGCAACTGCACCGGTAAATAATAAAGCAGCACACAAAATAACAAAGGAAAAGTTGACTTCATTATTATAAATCAAGTTATTGAGTATTTCGAATAAATCCTGAAATTCAAAACTACCTGTTATACAATAAAACCCTAAAATTCCTAATAATAAACCAAAATCCCCTACACGATTAGTTACAAATGCTTTTTGACAAGCATTTGCTGCAGGAGGTCGCGTAAACCAAAACCCTATTAATAGATAGGAACACATTCCAACTAATTCCCAAAAAAAATAAATTTGTATCAAATTTGAACTAGTAACTAATCCCAACATGGAAGTACTGAAAAAACTCATATAAGCAAAAAATCTCAAGTATCCTTGATCGTGAGCCATATAATTATCACTATAAATAAGAACCATGATTCCAACAGTAGTGATTAACATTGACATAATAGAAGTAAGTGGATCGATCAAGCAGCCAAATTCTAAAGAAAAATCATTATCGAGTGTCCAAGACCATACATATTGGTGGATAGAACTGCTATTTATTTGCTGAATAGACAGATTAATTGAAAAAATCATGACTATACTTAACAATAAGATACTTGGAAAAGCCCACATACGACGAAGATTTTTCGTTGCTGTCGGAAAAAGAAGAAGTCCCACTCCTATTAACATAGGAATTGGAAGTGGAACAAAAGGTAAAATCCACCCATATTGATATGTCTGTTGCATAAAAAAATTGAAATTCGTAATTAAATTTTTCCGATTTATCGGACCTTACTTCTTTTGAAAGGAGTCAATAAAAAAATGAAAATATGCACTAAGCTTAACCTAACTTAAATATAAAAATAAAAATTTTTTCTTTCTTTTTACTTATTCTTTCTCTTTCTGAATTTCTTCTAAATATTTCAAATATTCAAATCAAGAAGTTACAATTGGTCAAATCATATAAAAGACAAAGATTAATTATGAGTCTCCTTCGAATTTGAAAATGCAAGTCAAATTTTGACAAGTTACTAAAAATATTCTTCTTGTTTTTTATTTTTTAGAAAAATTTTATGCGATTTTACCATATCGTTCATATTCCATTCTTTTAGAATTTTAGAAAAAAAATTATCTAGAAAAGCGCAGATTTTTTTAAACAATAGATGTCTTTCACATCCAGCTATACCAATGAGTAATCTCTTAATTTTTATTTAAATGGCAGTTCCAAAAAAACGTACTTCTGCATCAAAAAAGCGTATTCGTAAAAATTTTTGGAAAAGGAAAGGCTATTGGTCAGCGTTAAAAGCGTTTTCTTTAGGGAAATCTCTTTCTACCGGGATTTCAAAAAGTTTTTTTGTGCGACAAACAAATAAAATAAAAAAATAAGTTATTAAGAAATAAAACAGAACACCTTATAAAAATCTAAATTGACCTGACTTAAAAATTAAATTCTTCCGTTTCAAAAAGACAATTCTCAAATTCCATTTCCTGTTGAATTAATTCATAGGAAATGGAATTCTTCTGTTTTACTTTTACTTTAAACCGAATTTAAACAAAGTCTTTTTTTTTAACAAAAAAACACAAGATACTCACTTTCTTTTTAATATATTTTCTTTCCAGAATAGGAGTCTTATTTCCCCCAGCAACTTATTTGTACTATAAAAGATTTTTTTTTGCACAACTTTCTTACTTTTCTTTTGGATTTTCTGTAAATTCTTATATAGAATAGAGCCCATATATCTCTGGCCATCAATTCACGCAAAAACACTTAGTGTAAATTTTATGGATAAATATGTGTGAATTTTGAATAATCTAAAATAGGTTTTTTGTTCATTGATAAAACTTATTTTTTGGTTGTACTTTTTAAAATTAAATAAATCAAAAACATTTAATTTAAAAAATGTTTTTTAGAGGAAAGGTTCTATCCCTTAATTGATAGTAAGACTTTTTGGTTTTACAAGAATTCAAGTAAAGAAGATTCTCAAATACACAATAAAACTAAAACCCTAAACTAAAATAATGAACGTTCAAGGACATATTTGAACAGATTTTATTCATTGATTTGAATCTTTCCTGAAAATATTGCACCCAATTGAATTCTTAAATCTAGACGATTGCTTATTTATAGGCTATTATGAGGTCAAGACAAGCCGCTATGGTGAAATTGGTAGACACGCTGCTCTTAGGAAGCAGTGCTAGAGCATCTCGGTTCGAGTCCGAGTGGCGGCATGTCATTTCCTAAAAAAAGAAAATAGATCCTATAATGAATAATGAATTCAATTGCCGATTTCGATTTTATAATTAAGGAACTCTTTTTATGATATTTTCAACTTTAGAGCATATATTAACTCATATTTCTTTTTCGACTGTTTCAATTCTAATTACAATTCATTTGATAACCTTTTTTGTCGATGAAATCGTAAAACTATATGATTCATCCGAAAAGGGCATGATAACGACTTTTTTGTGTATAACAGGATTATTAATTTCTCGTTGGATTTATTCGAAACATTTTCCACTAAGTAATTTAAATGAATCGTTAATCTTTCTTTCATGGAGTTTTTCCTTTATTTATATAGTTCCGTATTTCAAAAAAAATCAAAATATTCTAAGCACAATAATAGGTCCAAGTGCTATTTTTTCCCAGGGCTTTGCTACCTCAGGCCTTTTAACTGAAATACACGAATCCACTATATTAGTACCTGCTCTTCAATCCGAGTGGTTAATAATGCACGTAAGTATGATGATATTGGGATATGTGGCCCTTTTATGTGGATCATTATTATCAGTATCACTTCTAGTCATTACAGTTCGAAAAAATAGAAAATTTTTTTCTACGAGTAATCATTTATTAAATTTAAATAAGTCATTTTTCCTTGATAAAGTCGAATACATGAATGAAGAAAAAAATATTTTAAAAAAAACTTCTTTTTTTTCTCCAAGGAATTATTATAAGTCGCAATTGATTCAACAATTGGATTATTGGAGTTATCGGGTTATTAGTCTAGGATTTCTCTTTTTAACGATAGGAATTCTTTCTGGAGCAGTATGGGCTAATGAAGCATGGGGGTCCTATTGGAGTTGGGACCCAAAAGAAACTTGGGCTTTTATTACTTGGATCATATTTGCAATTTATTTACATACTCAAACAAATCTAAAATTGAAGGGTACAAATTCAGCAATTGTAGCGTTTATTGGATTTCTTATAATTTGGATATGCTATTTTGGAGTAAATCTATTAGGAATAGGATTACATAGTTATGGTTCATTTACATTAACATCTAATTAAATTCAAAAAGGAGTTCTTACCACTTACCAATAGGAATAGAAAAGCATATAACGCATATCAAACTTTGTGTGAACTAGGGAGAGACCCGTTACTTTGATTCGCGAGGCTCTCCCTAGTTCACACAAAGTTTTTTTACTTAACACAAGAGAAGAAAAAGCGTTCTTTTTGTCATTGTACAACGAACCTTTTTATAAATGATAAGATTTTTTTCATTTTTTATTTATAAAAAAACTATCTAAAAAAAGAATTAGATAGGATAACTTCAACCTTTTCAACTGATAGTGAAAGAACGAAATCGGGGTACATACCAATACCTAGTACGGGTAAAAAAAAGGAGATCGAAAGAAATAACTCTCGCGGCCCAGAATCAAAAAAATAAAAGTTTGGGCCATTAAATATCTTGTATCCATAGAACATCTGGCGTAACATAGATAATAAATAAATAGGGGTTAATATAATTCCAATTGCCATTACAAAAGTAATTAGGATTTTTGTCATTAAAAGAAATTTTGGACTAGTAATTAGTCCAAAAAAGACTATTAATTCGGCAACAAAACCACTCATACCTGGTAATGCGAGGGAGGCCATCGAAAAGCTACTGAATATCGTGAACATTTTTGGCATTGGGATAGCTATTCCACCCATTTCGTCAAGATAAAGAAGACGTATTCTATCATAAGTTGTTCCAGCCAAGAAAAAAAGCGCAGCACCGATAAATCCATGAGAGATTATTTGTAAAAGGGCTCCGTTGAGTCCCATATCTGTGATAGAACCAATTCCTATAATTATAAAACCCATATGAGATACAGAGGAATAGGCTATTCTTTTTTTTAAATTTCGTTGACCAAGAGATGTTGAAGCTGCATAGATTATTTGTACTGCGCCCACTATTATTAACCAAGGAGAAAATAGAGAATGAGCATGAGGAAATAATTCCATATTGATTCGAACTAATC